GATAAGTTCCTCGCACCCAAAATAAAGAAAAGAAATAGTTAATGATACAATCAACCAACAAATTATGACTAAATTATTCCATCGCTAAGATTTATCCAGTCGAAGTAATTAAGAATTCCGAATTGAAATCCAAATATTTATTGAACTATCCGAACTACTTCGATAGTTCTTTTTTAGTTTCTATCCACGTAGTTTTTTTGAATCCATACGACTTTTTTTCTTATCTTACCTTACATTTACGAACCATTCTTTGAATTCCTATCGAAATTGACTCTAGTAGCGGGGAAAGTTTAGATATAGCTTTAGTTCATTTATAACTAGTTAATATCTAATATCACATATACGTGTGTTTCTTCCATACCGTAAACCAATTATTCACATCTTAGATTCAATCGGATTCGAGAATCATTCTTCGAAACATCAAAAATATTTATAGGAAAAAAGATCTTTTAGATAGATCTCTTTCCGTTTTTTTACAATTTCCTTCGCAATCTTTTTTCCTATAAATACTTTTACTATATACACTAAAATAGACTAAATATACACTAAATACACTAAATCCTATACTTAACCTTATTTGATTTGCATCTTTTTTTATTTAGATTTGGATAAGCTTTTCTATATTTCTTTATTTTATATATTTATATTTATGTTCCCTAAGTGGATTATCTCGAGCCGCACACACATTGCGGCGGGCTAAGGCTAAGCTAAAAAAAAAAAAAAGACTATTTCGAAAACTAGTCAATGATGGCCTTCCATGGATTCGCCTATATAAGCCGCAGCTAAAGTTGCAAAAATAAGAGCTTGAATACCGCTTGTAAATAATCCAAGGAACATGACGGGTATAGGAACCACTAAAGGCACTAAAGAAACAAGAACAACAACTACTAATTCATCAGCTAATATATTTCCGAAAAGTCGAAAACTTAGTGATAAGGGTTTTGTGAAATCTTCTAAGATGTTAATCGGTAAAAGGATTGGAGTTGGCTGAATGTATTTACCAAAATAACCTAATCCTTTTTTGGAAAGACCCGCATAGAAATATGCTCCTGACGTAAGTAAAGCTAATGCAACGGTAGTATTTATATCATTTGTGGGTGCAGCTAACTCCCCATGAGGTAACTGTATGATTTTCCAAGGTAAAAGAGCCCCTGACCAATTAGAAACAAAAATAAATAGAAACAGGGTTCCAATAAAGGGAACCCACGGACCATATTCTTCTCCAATCTGAGTTTGACTCACGTCTCGAATGAATTCAAGGACATATTCAAAGAAATTCTGACCATCAGTAGGAATGGTTTGGGGATTTCGAGCAGCTATAATGGCTGAAACTAATAAGATAGCAATTACAACCCAAGAAGTAATAAGTACTTGGGCATGGACTTGGAAACCCCCTATTTGCCAATAGAAATGTTGGCCTACTTCTACAGCAGATATATCGTACAATCTGTTGATGGAACATAATAGAACATTCATATTGCCCTCTGAAAGAAATAGAACTTGAAAAGGAATTATTTTGATTCAACCATCTCTTTTTCGGCTTGTCTACTTAAATTTGTATATTCTATTTTGAATACTGATTAATCACATAATACATAATATAGAATATCACTGGTTATTATGATTTTTTTTGCGCGATTCGTATAGTAACCGATTCCATAAATCTAGGGAGTGACCCAAACCAAATAATTTATTTATCTTATTATTAATCAAGAATTTGGTATATAGCTAGAACGACCCTCACAAATTGCAAATACTAATTTGTTAAGAATTAATCGGATTGAAGCTATAGCATCATCATTAGCTGGAATCGAAATATCTGCGAGATCCGGGTCACAATTTGTATCGATTAAACAAATCGTTGGAATTCCCAAAGTGATACATTCTCGAAGGGCTGTATATTCTTTTTGCTGATCAACTATGATTACAATATCAGGTAACCCTGCCATATATTTAATGCCGCCCAGATATCTTTCCAAGTGAGATAATTGTCTCTTCAACATAGCAGCATCTCTTTTCGGAAGACGGTTGAGTCTCCCCGTCTTTTGTTCCGCTCTCAAGTCCCTGAACTTATGAAGTCTCTTTTCTGTAGTATACCAATTCGTTAACATACCACCGAGCCATTTTTTATTAACATAATGACACCGAGCTCTTATTGCAGCCTGCGCCACTGAATCAGCTGCTTTTTGTTTGGTACCAACAATTAAAAATTGTTTTCCCCTACTTGCTGCATCAAAAACTAAATCACAAGCTTCTGATAAAAAACGAGCAGTTCTAATAAGATTTATAATATGAATACCTTTACGCTTTGCCGATATATAAGGTGCCATTCTAGGATTCCATTTCCTAGTACCATGGCCAAAATGAACTCCTGCTTCCATCATCTCTTCCAAAGTTATGTTCCAATATCTTTTTGTCATTTATCCCCACACTTTCTCTCTCTTTTTTTTTTCAAATAAAAAGAATTTGAAAAAAAAAATCTGATATTCTGAAATCGAAATAAATAATTGTTCCGATGGAACCTTCTCTTCTACCGAAGATTTGCCGTTGATGCACGATCGGGCCATTCATTTTTTTCTATTCGTTATTATCTTTATTACTTTATACCAAATCAAATGACCGCGTATAGAAAGTTATAGCTATATAGTTAAAGAGATCAATCCCCTCTTCTCTTAGGAATTAGGAAATCCTAGAAATGATTGCTCTGATGTATCGCATAAATTCTTTGAAATGAAAAAATCAAAAAATTCTCTGTGGTGGAACAAAATATCTCTAACTTCTCTCTCGAATAAGTTCTTTTTTTGGCTTTCCAGGGGAATGTTGTTATGTTGCCTTGGGCTTGAACGGTGCACTAATTTTTTGAATCCGGTACCAACGGGTATCACCCCCCCTAGAACAACGTTCTCTTTCAGACCTTTCAACCAATCGATACGACCCCGAAGAGCGGCTTTTGCTAAAACTCTAGCAGTTTCTTGAAAACTTGCTTCGGATATGAAACTTTGAGTATTCAGAGATGTTTTCGTTATTCCCAATAATAGGGCTCGGTAAGAGATCGTTTCTTCCAAAGCACGTCCCGTTCGTTCAGCTCGCAACAATCCAATTAGTTCGCCGGGTGAAAAAACATTAGACATTCCATCTTCTGAAATCAACACCTTTGATGTTATTTGACGCACAATAATTTCTATATGTCTATTATGGATCTGCACTCCCTGGGATCGATAAACCTTTTGGATCTTATTAACCAAAGAAATACGACTTTGCACTATAGTTAGCTCAGCACCAATCAAGAATCCCCAGGGAATGCCAAGAATTCTTGTTATACGCTCATTCCAACCTTCAACTCTCTTTTCTAGGTTCATCGATATTGAATCAATCGAACGCACTTCTAACACCTGTTCCACTTTTGGAAGACCCTGTGTTATATCACCAGATCTCGATTTTTCATATATAAATGTAACTAATATATCTCCTTCATAAAGGATTTCCCCGTAATGTCCATGAACAGTTGCTCCCGGAGTCGCCAAATAAGGGTGAGCCGATCTTATTACTACAGAATCCATTTGAACAATTAGAACTTGACCCGATTTTAGGTGCGGGCCGTTTTTAGCTATACATACATTTTCACAAATAAATTGCCCAAGGCTAATTATTGTAGATGTTTTTTCACAATAATTATGATGGAGAAAATTCCAATGAAAATGGAATGAATTCAAAACAATGTTACTACATAGATCGGGCTTATAAATTCTCCCGTTTTCGTCTATTAAATAATATTTAAATACTTGAAAAGTTTCGTTTAAATTGTCAAGTTGCAAATATTTCGTTACCGAGATCTGATTATGAGTTATTAAACAGTAAAATAAATCAAAATTTGCAACAACTTGAGGGGCTCTTCCTAAAGGACCTAACGAATTCCTAATTGGAATTAGAGGATCTCTTTGAATTGATTCTTTTCTACCATTATGATATTTTACATCGTTGACTGGACCCATTTCAAAACAATTAGATGATGACAAAATTATCAAAGATCGGCATTCCTTATTTTTAGTCAACGGCATACGAATAGTTCCATGATTTTGGCTAAGTGATTGGGGAATCTTTGCCTTCGAATAAAATGGATTGATATTGGTGTAATCTGACTCATTATCAGAGACCAATCCTGAACTGGACGGATCATTCCTTTTTCTGATATAGGAAATATGGGATTTCACTAAGTCAATTCTTAGGAAATCTCGAATTAGACCGTTTGTACTTACTTCAACAAAGGAAGCGCGGACCTTTTCGATAGAAGAATTTTTTTTGTCTTGATCCCAATTCAAGACTAAACAAGTCCGAACTAATTGAATGCTTGTGTCAGAAATTCCCCGAATTGGTTTTCCATTTCCATAAAGAATATAATTGACAACTTTAAGTTCGAGATTATCCCTTTCCTGCAACAGATCCTGGGGGAAAAGTTTTAAGAAATTTATACGGTCTCCTATTTCATATATAATTACGGGTCGAACCAAAACAAAATACTTTTTCTTGGTAGGTGTGATCCATTGGACATAGATCCAATTTTTCCGTTTTTTTGATTCCTTAGAATTTTTTTTTTTTACCGTCCCGGGTGGTATCAAGATGCCATTGTGTCGGGATATCTTATCCATTTCTCCAGGAAAATGGATATCTCCAGAAAAGATTTTTAGTTCAATCTTTTTTTTTTTCTTCTCCACTCGGACCAATCCGCCTACTCGGCTTCTTATATTGAAAGTTATTGGTGTATCTACTCCAATGAGACTATTGTTCCGTACCATTATGGAGGAAGATTCGGGTAAAATATGCACTTCCTCGGGAATGAAAAAAAATCGATCTACTTTTTTCATTTGGTATTTTGGCTTAAATTCTTTGACTCCTCGATATTCAATTAAATCCTCGATAGTCCTATATTTAGAAATTTCCGAACTCTTTTTTCTGTATTGAGAGTCGTCAAAATAAGCAAGAATACTATTTCTACGAAAAATACCATTGATAGGGATTTCAATCGAGATACCGGAAGGGGGCATTATTTCTTTTTCCCGTTCTGGAATTGATTGAAATGGAATGATGAATCTATTTCTTCGCCTCTTTGCTAATAAATCCAAATTATCGTGGAGAATAGCAGCATGTATGAAATTACAACGACCCATACTTATAATTCGATTAAGACCTGAAGAATCAGGAATCCTTCTTTCTTTTTTACCAGAAGAATTTGAACTAAAGAATTTGTGTCTTACTTGATCATTACTTACTACAAGGTTAGAAATATATCTTTCTCTGGCAGAAAGAGAATGAATGTTCATTTGATCTTGATCTTTGTGGAGTGAAAAAGGGACTGCACCGGATTGGCATGACCCTCCCGATAATATCCATAAATGACTTGTTTTTGGTAAGATATGGACATTACTATATCTAAATTCGGGTGCATGGTACACATCGGTACTCCAATGCATTTCTCCCTCTGAGTCAGAATAAATATGTTTTCGAACCCTCTCTTTCAAATTCAAAGTGTCTGTTCCCGCGCGAATCTCAGCAATCACTTGTTCTGATTCGACATATTGATCATTTTGAACTAATAGAAAACTTTTTGGTGGAATAGGCACGTTATGGATAATATCTTCACTTTCAATAGTTACATACAAGTCTATATAACATAGAAAAGCAGGATGCCCATGACGTGTACGTGTAGGATGAACTAAATCCTCATTGAATTTTATTTTTCCATTCGAAGGGGCTCGTACATGTTCTGCAGTACCCCCTGTGAATACTCCACCGGTATGAAAAGTTCTTAATGTTAGTTGAGTGCCGGGTTCTCCAATAGATTGACCTGCAATAATACCTACAGCTTCTCCCAGTTCCACCAAGTCGCCATGAGTAGGACTCCGGCCATAACACAATCGGCAGATCCAAGATGTACTCCTACAAGTAAAGGGGGTTCGAATAGATATTGGTTGTGTTTGAAAGGTTATCAATCGATTGACAAGTCCAATCCCAAGATCTTGATTTCGAATGGCAATGCATCGCGAACCTATATATATATCGTCTGCTAATACACGACCAATTAATGTTTGTATCAAAATTCTTTCTGGCATTATCCCGTTCTGAGGATTTACCGAAACCCCTCGAATGGTGCCGCAATCTATTCTACGTACAACAATGTGTTGAACTACTTCAACAAGTCTGCGTGTAAGATATCCAGCATCTGATGTTCGTACAGCAGTATCCACAACTCCTTTGCGGGCTCCATAGCAAGAAATGATATATTCCGTTAAAGACAGTCCTTCACGTAAATTGCTTTGAATAGGTAAATCAATCATTTGTCCTTGTGGATCCGACATTAATCCTCTCATACCTACTAATTGGTGTACTTGAGATACATTTCCTCTAGCTCCCGAAAAAGACATTATATGGACTGGATTAAAAGGGTCAGTCATCCTAAAATTAGGATTCATTTCTTGTCGCAAATATTCACTTGTAGCATACCATATCTCAATAGATTGACGTAATTTTTCCACTGCATGTACATTCCCATAATGATGGTGTTTTTCCAAAATCAAAGTTTGTTGTTCAGCATCTTGGACTAACCATCCCTTAGAGGGTATTGTTAAAAGATCATCAATTCCTAATGAAATGGATGTAGCAGTAGCTTGCTGAAAGCCAAGAGTCTTTACTTGATCCAGGATGTGTGATGTATATGCCATTCCAAAGTGATCTATTAATCTGCTAATAAGTCGTTTAATGGCAGTTCCATCTATCGCTTTATTGTGAAAGACTAGATTGGCCCGTTCTGCCATAAGTACCTCCATATTCCGCTCAGTGGGGTTTGGTTCGACAATGAGTTTGAGTCAATGATTGGAAAACTTCCTTTTCTTCATCTTGATTCGCGTAGAAATTCAAGAACTATGATCCTAGTGGAACCGGAGAGACCCGAATTCACACCGGGATCATCAATTTTCTTAGTTTAGATACCATATGTATGATTAGATATCATATGAGTAGGCTCTGCAAAAGCCTTGTATAGCTTCTTCGATTTCTCGATAAAAAGAAATATGACCAACAGTGGTTCGAATGTATATACAACGAATTTCTTTTTTTATACTTATTAGATAGTGTCCATAAATTTCATGATAGGTACCCAAAGATTCGTAGTGAATTTCGATCGGAGCTTCTCTTGAAGAAATAACGCGTTGATCTAGTCGCCACCGGAGCCACAAAGGGCTATTGAAATGGATTCTTTTTTGTCGATAAGCTCCAATTACATCATAGGAATTACAAAAAAAAGGTTCTTTTTCTTTCTTATAGTTATTATTGTTAATTCTTTCATTTTGAGAATTTCTGCGATTCCACGAATTATACCTATTTGCACAAATACCTCGACGATTCCCGCTCGTTAATATGTAAAGCCCAATAAGCATATCTTGAGTTGGTACACAAATGGGATCCCCAATAGCAGGAGATAAGAGATTCATATGGGAAAACATAAGT